GTGTTTTGTGTTTTGTTTGTTTTTGTTTGTTTTTGTTTGTGTTTTGTTTGTTTTTGTTTGTGTTTTGTTTGTTTTTGTTTGTGTTTTGTTTGTTTTTGTTTGTGTTTTGTTTGTTTTTGTTTGTGTTTTGTTTGTTTTTGTTTGTGTTTTGTTTGTTTTTGTTTGTGTTTTGTTTGTTTTTGTTTGTGTTTTGTTTGTTTTTGTTTGTGTTTTGTTTGTTTTTGTTTGTGTTTTGTGCACGATTAAATAGTGTGATGTTTGACAAATGCAGTGTAATGTAGTTTGTTTTTTCGTTTAGTGAACGAAAAAATTGCACGATAAAAAAATGAACGGATGAAAAATGGATGTTTAGGTCAAGTTCTCAGCAAAGTGAAGAAAAAGTAAGTATGTCCCGTAACCATTTCATTATCCAGGGCTTAGACGGTAAATAGCGCGGGTTTCATGAATGGGGTCAAAGTGCATCAGTGTCAAGTTTGCGTAGGGCTTATCCTTAGGCCATGACATTGGGAGCAGTAGGGCATAATGGGTTCGGCGGTCATGTGATGGACATGTCAAGAGGAAGATATCACCTGCTACGCACTTTGAAGGGCTTATTGAAGATCCCCCCAGAAAAAAAGAAGAGAAAAAGAGGGGAAATGCCGCGATCACGAGTCGAAGGGAGGAGTGAGCATCCCCCAGCAGCTGTATCTGTGAAGGGCAAGAAGGAAGTATTAATCAGAGTCATGGTCCTGAAGTTACAACCGGTGGCGCAAAAGTGCAAGGAGGGCTTCGAGGGTAAGAGGGAAAGTATGTCCCTGAAGACAATAACCGAAAGCATAGCATACGTTGAGTAGCTCGGTTCTCGTGAGAAACACGACTAATAGATAACCAGGTTCTCTGGCTTGGGAGCTCTTGATAGCTGTAGGAAAAGCATTGGTCTTTAGGAGGTGGGCTGGAGAGATGACTTCGGAGGGTTCAAAGGTGTGCTGGGACATTCCTCGTATGTAGGAACAGTGTAAGGTGCGAGGCTTCTGGTCGAACTCATGGAACGCTTGCGGCTTGCTGTAGGTAGGATCATTTGGGCTCAAGGGTACTTGGAATAGGGATGTTACTGGAGGTGTATCGGTCCGAACATTATCTCATGGGAATAAATGTTTGAGTTAGGGGGGTGATGGACTTGGGTGTTATGTGGAGTATCCTACATTCATGTAGTGTATGATGGGGTAATTAATGTAATGCAAAGCAATACATACCCTAAAAGCACCGGAAAAGTGCTGGGGGGGGGGGGGGGGTTGGTGTGTGAGAAATAAGTCAAGATAAAAGAGGTGGTTGTTCCTGTAGTTGAAGCCTATCAACAGCGGTTTTTCAGGCCGTAGGTCTTGGTTAAAGTCCGAGCAGGAATTTATGATGAAGTTTGTTTTATTTCTGAGTTTGTGTTTTGTCTTAGGGGGGATGGCGGTCGCTTCTAATCCTTCTCCTTATTATGGGGTGGTTGGGTTGGTTGTGGGGTCGGTTGCTGGTTGTGGATGGTTGGTCAGTTTAGGGTTTTCTTTTGTGTCGCTGGTGTTGGTTATGGTTTATTTGGGTGGGATGTTGGTGGTATTTGTTTATTCAGTTTCGTTGGCGGCGGATCCTTATCCTGAAGCTTGGATGGATTGGGGGGTAGTTGGTTATGGGTTTGGGTTTGGATTAGTTGTTATAGTTGGATTTGTTGTGGGAGGGGGGTTTGGTGATTTGGTGGATAGTGGTACGGTTAATAGTGGGGGTTTGGCGTCGGTTCGGTTGGATTCTAGTGGTGTTGCTTTGTTTTATTCGTGGGGGGTTGGGTTGTTTTTGATTGGGGGGTGGGGGCTGTTGTTGACTTTGTTTGTGGTTCTGGAACTTGTGCGTGGGTTGTCTCGGGGGGCTATTCGGGCGGTTTAGGTGGGGGGTTGTCAGAGAGTAGTTTAATTTAGAATACCAGCTTTGGGAGTTGGAGGCGAAGGTTTGATTCCTTTCTTTCTGATTAATAATTTGGTTGGGTTTCGTGTTTTGTGGTGTTTGTGCACGATTAAATAGTGTGATGTTTGACAAATGCAGTGTAATGTAGTTTGTTTTTTCGTTTAGTGAACGAAAAAATTGCACGATAAAAAAATGAACGGATGAAAAATGGATGTTTAGGTCAAGTTCTCAGCAAAGTGAAGAAAAAGTAAGTATGTCCCGTAACCATTTCATTATCCAGGGCTTAGACGGTAAATAGCGCGGGTTTCATGAATGGGGTCAAAGTGCATCAGTGTCAAGTTTGCGTAGGGCTTATCCTTAGGCCATGACATTGGGAGCAGTAGGGCATAATGGGTTCGGCGGTCATGTGATGGACATGTCAAGAGGAAGATATCACCTGCTACGCACTTTGAAGGGCTTATTGAAGATCCCCCCAGAAAAAAAGAAGAGAAAAAGAGGGGAAATGCCGCGATCACGAGTCGAAGGGAGGAGTGAGCATCCCCCAGCAGCTGTATCTGTGAAGGGCAAGAAGGAAGTATTAATCAGAGTCATGGTCCTGAAGTTACAACCGGTGGCGCAAAAGTGCAAGGAGGGCTTCGAGGGTAAGAGGGAAAGTATGTCCCTGAAGACAATAACCGAAAGCATAGCATACGTTGAGTAGCTCGGTTCTCGTGAGAAACACGACTAATAGATAACCAGGTTCTCTGGCTTGGGAGCTCTTGATAGCTGTAGGAAAAGCATTGGTCTTTAGGAGGTGGGCTGGAGAGATGACTTCGGAGGGTTCAAAGGTGTGCTGGGACATTCCTCGTATGTAGGAACAGTGTAAGGTGCGAGGCTTCTGGTCGAACTCATGGAACGCTTGCGGCTTGCTGTAGGTAGGATCATTTGGGCTCAAGGGTACTTGGAATAGGGATGTTACTGGAGGTGTATCGGTCCGAACATTATCTCATGGGAATAAATGTTTGAGTTAGGGGGGTGATGGACTTGGGTGTTATGTGGAGTATCCTACATTCATGTAGTGTATGATGGGGTAATTAATGTAATGCAAAGTAATACATACCCTAAAAGCACCGGAAAAGTGCTGGGGGGGGAAGGGGGGGGGGGGTAACTCTAAGAAGGGGCGTAGTCTTCAATCTTTGGCTTACAAGACCAATGTTTTTATAAACTATTAGAGTTGATTAAAGTTTGAGTATCTTATTTTCTAGAATAGATACGAGGGGGAAGAGGATTAGGATGATAGTGAAGTAGGAGAGTGAGGCCAGTTGGCCGATAATGATGAAGGGATGTTCGACTGGTTGGCTTCCTACTCAGGTTAGGACGAGGAGGTTGGCTACTAGGGTTCAGAACAGGATTTGTGATAGTGGGCGGAATGTTATTGATCGGAGTTTAGAGGTGTGGAGAAGTGGTATTAAGAATAGTACGAGTACGGAGGCGGCTAGGGCGAGGACTCCTCCTAGTTTGTTTGGGATGGATCGTAGGATGGCGTAGGCGAATAGGAAGTATCATTCAGGTTTAATATGGGGTGGGGTGGCTAGGGGGTTGGCTGGTGTGAAATTTTCTGGGTCTCCCAGGAGGTTTGGTGAAAAGAGGGCGAGGGAGGCTAATGTAATTAGTAGTAGTGCGAATCCTAGGATGTCCTTTGTGGAGTAGTATGGGTGGAATGGAATTTTGTCGCAGTCTGATGGAATGCCTAGGGGGTTGTTTGATCCTGTTTCGTGTAGCAGGGTTAGGTGGACAAGGGTGAGGCCTGCGATGACAAATGGTAGGAGGAAGTGTAGGGCGAAGAATCGGGTGAGGGTTGGATTGTCTACTGAGAAGCCCCCTCATGCTCATTCTACAAGTGTTTGGCCAATGTATGGGATTGCTGAGAATAGGTTTGTAATTACGGTAGCCCCTCAGAATGACATTTGGCCTCAGGGCAGTACGTAGCCTACGAAGGCTGTTGCCATGAGTGCTAGTAGTAGGACTACTCCAACGTTTCAGGTTTCTTTATTAAGGTAGGATCCGTAGTAGAATCCTCGTCCGATATGGAAGTAGATGCAAATGAAGAAGAAGGAAGCTCCGTTTGCATGAAGGTTTCGGATTAGTCAGCCGAATTGGACGTCTCGGCAGATATGGGAGACAGAAGCGAAGGCTAGTGAGGTGTCTGCTGTATAGTGTATGGCTAGAAAGAGGCCTGTGATGATTTGTGTGATTAGACATAGGCCTAGTAGGGAGCCAAAGTTTCATCAGGTTGAGATGTTTGATGGGGTGGGGAGGTCGATTAGGGCGTCATTGACGATTTTTAGTAATGGGTGGTTTTTGCGAAGGTTGGGAGCCATTGTTTGGTTCTTTGTGTTGATATCAGGATAATGAGGATGGATAGAGCGAATGATCCTAGGTAGGCTTTAATCAGGCCGGAGTGGAGGGTGGTAGCTGTTTTGGCTGTTGTTATTTGTAGATTGGCTAGTCCTTCTGGGCCTAGTAGTTTGTATCAGGATAGGTCTACGAGGTGGGAGGCGATGTTCTGGCCTCCTGTTAGGAGGGTTTTTGTATTGAGGCGATGTATTAGTGGGTTGAAGTATCCTAGGGAGATGGAGAAGTTGTAGGTTGAGGTTTGTTTTGTAAGGATGAGGGTTTGGGTTATTTTTGAGATTTCTAGTGCGATGGCGATGCCTAGGGCTGTGATTACTAGGGCGGTGATTTTGATAGAAAGTGGTATAGTTATTGGGGGGGTTTTTGTGGGGAGGATGTAGGAGGTGATTAAGAGTCCTGCGGTAATGCTTCCTAGGGCCAGGCGGGTTAAGGGGGATGTGACTGCGGGGTCGTTTTCATTTACTGGGGTTAAGGGGGGAATTCGGGTGAAACCTGTTTGTACTAGCACGGTTATTCGGATTGTGTATACGGCGGTGAATGTTGTGGCTAGTAGAGTCAGTATTAGGGCTCATGCGTTTAGGTAGGAGGTGTTTAGGCTTTCGATGATTTGGTCTTTTGAGTAGAAGCCTGCCAGGAAAGGAGTTCCTATTAGGGCTAGGTTGCCGATGGTGAGGCAAGAGGTAGTGGTTGGTAGTATTTTTTGTAGTCCTCCTATTTTTCGAATGTCCTGTTCCCCGTTAAGGCTGTGAATGATAGAGCCTGAGCATAGGAATAGTATGGCTTTAAAAAATGCATGCGTTGAGATGTGGAGGAAGGCTAGTTGTGGTAGGTTAAGTCCGATGGTGACTATTATTAGGCCCAGTTGACTGGAGGTGGAAAAGGCAATGATTTTTTTGATGTCGTTTTGGGTTAGGGCACATGTAGCGGCGAATAATGTGGAGAGAGCGCCTAGGCATAGGCATAGGGTGAGGGCTGTTTGGTTGGTGTTGAATATGGGTTGTGTTCGGATGAGAAGGAAGATTCCTGCAACTACTATTGTGCTGGAGTGCAATAGGGCAGAGACGGGGGTTGGGCCTTCTATAGCGGCTGGCAGTCATGGGTGTAGTCCGAATTGGGCTGATTTTCCTGTGGCTGCTAGGATTAGGCCTAGGAGGGGAAGTGTGGGGGTTTGGGAGGGGTGGGAGAGTTGTTGTAATTCTCAGGTATTTGATGTATAGGCTAGTCATGCTATGCATAGGATAAGTCCTACGTCTCCCACTCGATTATATAAGACAGCTTGAAGTGCGGCGGTGTTGGCTTCTGCTCGGCCATGCCATCAGCTGATTAGTAGGAAGGATATGATTCCGACTCCTTCTCACCCAATGAATAGTACGAAGAAATTGTTAGCGATAATAAGGATTAGTATGGCAATGAGGAATAGGAGGAGGTAGTAGAAGAACTTTGTAATGTAGGGGTCTGAAGCTATGTATCAAGTTGCAAATTGTAGGATAGATCAGGATACGAATAGGGCGATGGGGAAGAATGTTAGCGAGTAGAAGTCTATTTTTAGGCTGATAGGGATTTTGAAAGTTATGATGAATTTTCATTCTCAGAGGGAGACTAGGCTTTCTGTTCCCGTGTAGATGAAAATTGATATGGGGATTAGGCTGATTAGAAAGGAGGTTTTTACTGTATTGGTAATGGTAGTTGGGTTGTTGTTAGTTTTGGGGAGTAGTAGTAAGAGGATGATGGGGGTGGATAGGGTTGTGAGGGTTAATAGTATGAGAGTGACTAGGACTAGTGGTAGGTCCATTACTTTCACCTGGATTTGCACCAGGATGAGTGACTCCTAAGGCCATTGGATTACTGTTATCCTTTGAAAGTAAGGGGGCTGAGGTTTTATACTCAGATGCAAGAGTTAGCAGTTCTTGTTGGTTTAACCTCCCCTCGGCAGGTAAGAAGGGTTTAACTTCTATTTTTAGAATCACAGTCTAATGTTTTAGTTGAAACTATACTTGCATATGGGGGTGCCAGAGATGAGTTCGGGTTTGAGGATGAGTAGCATCATAGGGATTATGTGTAGAGCTATGAGGAGATGCTCTCGTGTGGAGGAGTTTTGAATTGATGTGATGTGGGATGGTAGGGTTCCTCGTTGTGTCATTGTTAGCATATATAAGGTGTACGAGGCTGTTAGTAGGATTGCTGCTCCCGTGAGGATGATTGTTAGTGATGATCAGTTGAATAGGGCGATTATGATGGTTAGTTCTGCTATGAGGTTGGTTGTGGGGGGAAGTGCCATGTTTGTTAGGTTTGCCAACAGTCATCAGGTTGCTATGAGGGGGAGGAGGGGTTGTATGCCTCGTGTTAGTAGTAGAATTCGGCTATGGGTGCGCTCGTAGTTGGTATTAGCTAGGCAGAATAGTATTGAGGAGGTAAGTCCATGTGAGATTATTAGGATTATTGCTCCTGAGAATGCTCATTGAGTTTGGATTATGGTTGCGGCAACAACTAGGCCCATGTGGCTTACTGATGAGTAGGCGATGAGGGATTTTAGGTCAATTTGACGCAGGCAGATTGCGCTAGTTATGAGTGCTCCTCATAGTGCGAGGACGATAAAGGGGTAGTGTAGGTTGTTTGATGTTAGGTCTATGAAGATGGTTATTCGTATAATTCCGTATCCTCCTAGTTTTAGTAGTAGGGCGGCAAGGAGCATGGATCCTGCGATGGGAGCTTCTACATGGGCCTTAGGAAGTCATAGGTGTAAACCGTATAGGGGGGCCTTGACCATAAAGGCTATTAAGAGGGCGAGACTTGAGATTATGCCTGTTCAGGATGAAGAGATTGTTGGGTGTGAGAGTTTGAGTATTGGCAGGTATAGAGTGCCTATTTGGTTGTGTAGTGCTAGGATTGCGATGAGTAGGGGAAGTGAGCTGGCGAGTGTGTAGAATAATAAGTAGATGCCTGCGTTTAGTCGTTCGGGTTGGCTGCCCCATCGAGTGATAAGAATGAGGGTTGGGATTAGAGTAGCTTCGAATGCGATATAGAATAGTATTAGTTCAGAGGCTGAAAAGGCTAGGAGGATGAAGGGTTGGACTGTAACTACTGTTGCAATGAAGACTCGTTTACGGATGGGGGGTTCTTGTTCTAGGTGATTTTGGCTTGCTATGAGTATTAGGGGGAGGAGTCAGCATGAAAGGACTAGGAGAGGGGCTGAGATTTGGTCAATTGAGGTTAGGGGGGTTAGGTTCTTGCCTGGGTAGTATGTTGGTGTGAGTCATTGTAGGCTAAGAGTGGCGATTAGCAGGCTGTATGTTGTGGTGTTGGTTCATAGGTGCTTGTGAGGGGAGAATAGTGTTAGGGGTAGTAGTGCGATAGTTGGTATTAAGATTTTTAGCATTGTAGTAGGTTGAAGTTGTGTAGGTGGTCGGAGCCGTGGGTGCGTGTGGAGGCGACGAGTAGGGCTAAGCCGGTTCCTGCCTCGCAGGCGGAGAAGGTTAGTATTAGGATGGGTAGGAGGGTGGAGGATGCTGATTGTGTTTGGATGGGTCATATTGATAGTGCAATGTACATTGATAATATTATACTTTCTAAACATAGTAGTGCTGAGATTAGGTGAGTTCGGTGGAAGGCTAGGCCTAGGCTGCTGAGGGTGAAAGCTGAGTAAAAGCTTAGGTGAAGTGCGGTCATCAAGAAAGTTATAGGGTTTAGGCTATAATCTGTTGAGTCGAAATCAACTATCTTGGTTAGACTAACTTTCTGTCTACTCTGCTCATTCTAGTCCTCCTTGGGCTCATTCGTACACAAGCCCGAGAGTGAGTAGTAGGATTAGGGTGGAGGTTCAGATTAGTGTGTTTGTGGGGGTTTGGAGTTGGGTTGCTCATGGAATGGGTAGGAGGAGGGCGATTTCTAGGTCGAATAGGAGGAATAGGATAGCTACCAGGAAGAATCGGATTGAAAAGGGGAGTCGAGCAGAGCCTAGGGGATCGAAACCACATTCGTAGGGAGAAAGTTTTTCTGAGTCTGGGGTTATTTGGGAGAGTCAGAAGTTTAGTGCTGTTAGAAGGATACTTAGGGCCAGGGAGAGGGTGATTATGAAGATGATTATGTTTATTACTCTTCTCTGGGGTTAAACCAGATTCTAAGGATTGGAAGTCGATTGTATTTAATATACTAGAAGAGTAAGAACCTCATCAGTAGATGGAGACGTATAGGAATAGTCATACGACGTCTACAAAGTGTCAGTATCAGGCTGCTGCTTCAAAGCCAAAGTGGTGGTTTGGTGTGAAGTGGTACTTAATTAGGCGTAGGAGGCAGACTAGTAGGAATGTTGATCCGATAATTACGTGTAGGCCGTGGAATCCTGTGGCGACAAAAAAGGTAGATCCGTATACGCCGTCTGCAATAGAGAATGGGGCTTCGTAGTACTCTATAGCTTGTAGGGCGGTGAAGTAGAACCCTAGGAGAACTGTTAGGGTTAAGGCGTGGATTGCCTGTTTTCGTCGAGCTTCTGTGATGCTATGGTGGGCTCATGTGACGGTAACTCCGGAGGCTAGTAGGATGGCGGTGTTTAGTAGGGGTACGTCCATTGGGTCAAGGGGTTTAATGCCGACAGGTGGTCATTGTCCTCCTAGCTCTGGGGTTGGGGCTAGGCTTGAGTGGAAGAAGGCTCAGAAGAACCCTAGGAAGAAGAAGGCTTCGGATGTGATGAACAGGACTATGCCGTAGCGTAGGCCTTTTTGGACAGTGGGGGTGTGGTGTCCTTGGAAAGTGCTTTCTCGTACAATGTCTCGTCATCATTGGAATATGACTAGAACTGTGGAGAGTAGGCCTATAATTAGTAGGTATGGTAAGTTGTAGTGGAATCATATAGTTAGGCCGGAGGTAGTAAGGAGGGCGGCAGCTGCTCCAAAGATTGGCCATGGGCTTGGGTCTACTATGTGGTATGAGTGTGCTTGGTGTGCCATTGGGGGTTAGATGTTTTCTTGAAGGTATAGGCTTAGCAATAGCACGAAAACATAGGCTTGGATTATAGCTACTGCTACTTCTAGGATTGTTAATAGGAAAAGGATTAGAAAGGTTAGTAGTGAGATTGCTGGTATTGTAGAGGCTAGAACTACTGTGGCTGTAGAGATGAGTTGAATTAGGAGATGTCCTGCTGTGAGGTTTGCTGTTAGTCGTACTCCTAGTGCTAGGGGACGGATAAGGAGGCTTGTTGTTTCGATTAGAATAAGGGCTGGGATTAGTGGGGTTGGAGTGCCTTCTGGTAGAAGGTGGCCTAGGGAGATTGAGGGTTGATTCCGTAACCCGGTGAGCAGGGTGGCTAGTCATAGTGGGAAGGCTAGGGCTAGGTTTATGGATAGTTGTGTTGTTGGGGTGAAGGTGTAGGGGAGTAGGCCTAGTAGATTAATCAGCAGTAGGAAGATTATTAGGGAGGTTAGGACTAGGGCTCATTTGTGTCCTTTTTTATCTAACGGAATTATGAGTTGCTTTGTAATTAGGTTAGTTAGCCATAGTTGTAGGGTTGAAAGTCGGCTGGTGACCCATCGATTGTCTTGAGCGGGTAGCAGTAAGGCTGGAAAGGTTATTGAGATTAGAATTAAGGGGATTCCTAGTAGGGAGGGGCTTGAGAATTGGTCAAAGAAACTTAGGTTCATGGTCAGGTTCAGGGGGATGTGGTTGAGGTTGTTGGTGTTTTGCTGGTTGGAGGGTTCGTTGATAGGAAGGTTAGGATTTTGGGCTGGATTAGCGCGGAGAATGTTAGTCAAGAAATGAGCATGATAAAAAATCAGGGGGTTGGGTTTAGTTGTGGCATACCATTAAGGAGGGTGGTTGCCCTCTTTCTCTAGCTTAAAAGGCTAGTGCTGTTCCATAGCTTCTTAATGATTAGGATGATAGTAAGGAAGATCAGTTTTCGAAGTTAGCGAGAGGGGTAGATTCTACTACGATAGGCATGAAGCTGTGGTTGGCTCCGCAGATTTCTGAGCATTGGCCGTAGTATACCCCTGGTCGGGAGGCTAAGAATGAGGTTTGGTTCAGTCGTCCTGGGATTGCGTCGGTTTTTACACCTAGGCTTGGTACTGCTCATGAGTGTAGGACATCGTTAGCGGTGACAATAACTCGGACTGTTGACCCTGTGGGTACAATGACGCGGTGGTCTACTTCTAGCAGTCGGAAGTGGCCTAGAGGGAGGTCTGTTGTTGGTGTTATGTAGGAATCGAAGGTGAGGTCTTTAAAGTCAGTATATTCGTAGGTTCAGTACCATTGATGGCCGATAGCTTTTAGGGTTAGATCTGGTTCGTTGATCTCGTCTATCAGGTACAGGATTCGTAGGGATGGGAGGGCTAATGCGATTAGAACTATGGCTGGGAGGATTGTCCATACTAGTTCGATTACTTGTGCGTCAACTGTGTTGGCTGTGAGTTTGCTCGTAAGTGTGGTAGTTAAGAGGTAGAGGACGAGGCTACAAATGGCTAGGGCGACTATTAGGGCGTGATCGTGGAATTGTATCAGTTCTTCTATGATGGGGGATGAGGCGTCTTGGAAGTTGAGTTGTATGTGGTTGGCCATGCTTGGGCTTTAGGATGTGCAGGGTTTTCACCTGCAACTTAGTCTTGACAAGGCTATGTATTTGTTTTACTAACATCCTTTATGAGAAAGAAGCATAAGTGGTTTATATGCGGTTGGCTTGAAACCAACATATGGGGGTTCGACTCCTTCCTTTCTTGTACTTGTACAAAGGCGGGTTCTTCGAAGGTGTGGAATGGGGGAGGGCAGCCGTGAATTCATTCGATGTTGGTGCTTGTTAGTTCTGGTTGTGAAGCTTTGCGTTTGGATGCGAAGGCTTCTCAGATGATGAAGATTAGTATGATTACGGCAGTTATTGAGATTAGTGATCCTACTGAGGAGATAGTGTTTCATAGGGTGTAGGCGTCTGGGTAGTCTGAGTATCGGCGGGGCATACCTGCTAGTCCTAGGAAGTGTTGGGGGAAGAAGGTGAGATTGACACCAACGAATATTACTCCGAAGTGGGTTTTAGCTCATGTGGGGTGTAGTGTGTAACCCGTGAATAGGGGGAATCAGTGAGTAAAGCCAGCTAGGATGGCGAATACTGCTCCCATGGATAGGACGTAATGGAAGTGGGCTACCACGTAGTAGGTGTCATGTAGGGCGATGTCTAGGGAGGAGTTTGCTAATACGATTCCGGTTAGTCCGCCAATGGTGAACAAGAAGATGAAGCCCAGTGCTCATAGCATGGGGGGTTCTCATTTGATAGTCCCACCATGTAGGGTTGCCAGTCAGCTGAAGACTTTGATGCCAGTTGGAATGGCGATGATTATAGTGGCTGATGTAAAGTAAGCTCGGGTGTCTACGTCTATTCCAACTGTGAACATGTGGTGAGCCCATACGATGAAGCCTAGGAATCCGATGGATAGTATGGCTCAAACCATGCCCATATAGCCAAAGGGTTCTTTTTTTCCAGCGTAGTAAGCTACAACGTGTGAGATAATTCCGAAGCGTGGAAGAATTAAAATATAGACTTCTGGATGTCCGAAGAATCAGAATAAGTGTTGGTAGAGTACTGGGTCTCCCCCTCCGGCTGGGTCGAAGAAGGTAGTGTTGAGGTTTCGGTCTGTAAGTAGCATGGTGATGCCAGCAGCTAGCACGGGAAGTGAGAGGAGGAGGAGTACTGCAGTGATTAATACTGATCAGACGAATAGGGGGGTTTGATATTGTGACAGGGCAGGGGGTTTTATGTTGATTGCTGTGGTGATGAAGTTGATTGCCCCTAGAATTGAGGAGATTCCTGCTAGGTGAAGGGAGAAAATAGCAAGATCTACAGAGGCTCCGGCGTGGGCTAGATTACCGGCCAGGGGAGGGTATACAGTTCAGCCGGTTCCTGCTCCGGTTTCTACTGTGGAAGAGGCTAGGAGAAGTAAGAATGATGGGGGTAGGAGTCAGAAGCTTATGTTGTTTATTCGAGGGAATGCTATATCTGGGGCGCCGATTATTAGGGGGACCAGTCAGTTTCCGAATCCCCCAATCATGATTGGCATAACTATGAAGAAGATTATTACGAAGGCGTGGGCGGTGACGACTACGTTGTAGATTTGGTCGTCTCCGAGAAGAGCTCCGGGTTGCCCTAGTTCTGCTCGGATGAGTAGACTAAGGGCTGTTCCTACTATGCCTGCTCATGCACCAAAGATCAGGTACAGGGTGCCGATATCTTTATGGTTTGTTGAGAATAATCATCGGTTAATGAATGTCACAGGTAAGATGGCTGAGTGTGTAAGCGTTAGGCTGTAGTCCTTTTTACAGAGGTTTAATTCCTCTTCTTATCGGCTCTGTAGTGAAATTCATGGTGGGTTGCAAACTCATCGATGTGCGTTAGGACGTACCGGGGCCTTAGGCAGAAGCCTGTTGGTTTAGGCATATAGCTGTTAACTATAAAGTTATGGGATCGAGGCCCATCTGTCTAGGGGGATTAAGGCCCTAGCTTAATTAAAGTGTCTGGGTTGCATTCAGGAGATGCAGGGTAGTGTCCTGCGGGTCTTATCAGAAACTAAGAGGGTTTAACTCTTGTTTAAGGCTTTGAAGGCCTTCGGTTTAGGTAATCCTAAGTTTCTTAGAGGATGGCGGAGATTATAGGGGAGATTGGCAGGAGCATGGTTGATGCAATGGCTGAGATGGCGATTAGGGTGCTAACCGGTTTGTGAGAGTGCCATTGTTTTATGTGGTTTGTGGTGTGTGGGGGGAGGGTGATTGTTGCGCAGTATGCTAGTCGTAGGTAGAAGTACAGGCCTAGCAGAGAGAATAGGGAGATTATGGTTGCTATTGGGGCTATGTTTTGTTTAGTGAGTTCTTGAATGATGAGTCATTTGGGGAGGAATCCTGTTAGGGGAGGGAGGCCTGCTAGTGATAGTAGGGTTAGTAGTAGTATGGCGCTCAGTGATGGGGCTTTTGTTCATGAGGTGATTAGGGTTGACAGTTTTAACACTTTGATTGTGTTTAGGGTAAGAAAGATGGATAAAGTTATTAGGGTGTATAGATAAAAGTTTAGTAGGGTGAGTTTTGGGTTGAAGGAGAGGATGATAGTTATTCATCCTAAGTGGGAGATGGAGGAGAAGGCTAGGACTTTACGGACTTGTGTCTGGTTTAGTCCTATTCACCCTCCAAGGGCTGCGGATATAATGGCTATGCAGGTTAGCAGTGTAGGGTTTAGTGAGTGGTGTGTTATGAATAGTAGGGTAATGGGTGGGAGTTTTATAATGGTGGAGAGGAGTAGGCCGGTGGTGAGGGGGGACCCTTGGAGTACTTCGGGGAATCAGAAGTGGAATGGGACTATTCCTAGTTTTATAGCAATGGCTGATGTCAGGATGAGGCAGGAGGTTGGGTGTGTTATTTGGGTAATGTCTCATTGCCCTGTGTGTCATGCGTTGGTTATACTGGAGAATAGGACTAGAGCTGAGGCAGTTGCTTGGGTAAGGAAATATTTGGTGGCAGCTTCAATGGCTCGAGGATGGTGGGATTTGGAGATCAGTGGTAGGATAGATAGGGTGTTGATTTCTAAGCCGGCTCAGGCTATGATTCAGTGGTTGCTTGTGATGGTAGTGGTGGTTCCTAGTAGCAGGCTGAAGATGAATACTAGTTTTGCTTGGGGGTTCATTAGCGGGGGAAGGGGTGAACCATCATTTTCGGGGTATGGGCCCGATAGCTTGTTTAGCTGACCCTGCTAGAAAATAATATAAGGGAAGTATGGAGGGTTTTGATCTCTCTAGTGCGGGTTCAATTCCTGCTTTTCTAATGGTGGTAGGAAATGAGAGGGTTGGTGTACCTCTATATTCACTTTATCACAGTGACCCTTTGAGTTCAGGCACATTTCCTTATGTCCTTAGGCAAGGGGGGAGGCCTGCGTAGCAGATTGGTATGCTGGTGTGTCATAGACACAGGGCTAATGTGAGGGGGAGGAAGTTTTTTCATAAGAGATGCATCAATTGGTCATATCGGAACCGAGGGTAGGAGGCTCGTACCCACAGGAAGCCAGCTGATAGTAAGAGCACTTTTGTGGCCAGTACGGCTGGGAATAGCTCTTGGGGTGGGTTTAGTAGACTTGGGTTAAAAAATAGGATGGCAGTTAGAGTGTTTATTAGTATGATGTTGGCGTACTCGGCTAAGAAGAAAAGGGCGAAGGGGCCCGCTGCGTACTCGACGTTGAAGCCAGAGACTAATTCTGACTCTCCTTCTGTTAGGTCAAAGGGTGCTCGGTTAGTCTCCGCTAGCGTGGAGACGTATCACATTATGGCTAGGGGTCAGCAGGAGAAGATGAGGTAGAGGGGTTCTTGGGTGGTTGCAAGGGTGCTTAGGGAGTAGTTCCCGCTAAGGAGAATCACTGATAGCAGGATGATTGCTAGTGTTACTTCGTAGGAGATGGTTTGAGCCACTGCTCGTAGTGCCCCGATTAGGGCATATTTTGAGTTGGAGGCTCATCCTGATCATAGAATTGAGTATACTGCAAGGCTTGATATGGCCAATAGGAACAATACTCCTAAGTTGAGGTCTGCTAGGGAAAATGGAATGGGTAGGGGGGTTCAGATTGAAATTGCGAGGAGTAGGGCTAGCATGGGGGTTGTGATAAATAAGACAGGGGAGGATGTTGAGGGGCGGATTGGCTCTTTGATAAATAATTTCACTCCATCTGCCAGAGGTTGGAGCAGGCCGAAAGGGCCGACGATGTTTGGTCCCTTTCGGCCTTGTATGTAGCTTAAAATCTTACGCTCTACCAGCGTTAGAAAGGCTACTGCGACAAGGATTGGTACGGCATAGGATAGGGCTATGACTAGGCTAATTAGTAGGGGGTAGTTGGTCATGTGTTGAGGAAAAAGCTAGGGAGAGGATTTGAACCTCTGATTTAAAGGACTTAAGCCTTTTGCATTTGCCAAGCTCTGCCACGCTAGCTGGTCCTTTTCTAGGATGTGGGTGGGTTTGATAGCCTTTTGTGGTTTAGTTGCTTTCATCACTTAAGGCGAAGGCTTGCCGATAGTATTGGCCTCACTTTTCCTATCCTTTCGTACTGGGAAGAGTTCATCATAGATAGAAACCGACCTGGATTGCTCCGGTCTGAACTCAGATCACGTAGGACTGTTAATCGTTGAACAAACGAACCCTTAGTAGCGGCTGCACCACTAGGATGTCCTGATCCAACATCGAGGTCGTAAACCTCCCCGTCGATATGGACTCTTGGAGGAGATTGCGCTGTTATCCCTGGGGTAGCTTGGTCCATTAATCAATTATATTGGGTCTGGGTGCTATTTGCACGTTGAGTGGTCGCTCTTGGTCTAGAGATGTGGTCTAGTGTTTGGAGGTTTTGTTTTGCTCCAAGGTCGCCCCAACCGAAAAAATGCAAGCCAGCGGCCCGTTAGTTCGTGAGCCCTAGGTGGGGGGAGAGGTGTTTTGGGGTGGCTGCTGTTTTTGAAGTTCCACAGGGTCTTCTCGTCTTATGGGTTTATCCCTGCTTTTGCACAGGGAGATCAATTTCACCGATTGCCTGTAAGAGACAGTTAAGACCTCGTTTAGCCATTCATACTAGTCCCGATTTATGGGACAATTGATTGCGCTACCTTTGCACGGTTAGGATACCGCGGCCGTTAAACGTTAGGTCACCGGGCAGGCATCACCTTCAATACTTGTCTATTGGTTTGCTGAAGGCTATGTTTTTGGTAAACAGTCGGGCCTTGACGGGTTTGCCTAGTTCCTTTTACAGGTTTTAATCTTTCTTAGTAGACGCTCCTCTGTCGGGTTAACAAGATGATTGATACTGTGCTTGTTTGATTTGTCGTATCTGGGGGGGTTGTTAATAATGTACTGATGTAAGCTTGCGTCGAAGAGGGAGGTTCCCTGGTTACTCATTCTAGCATTAATTCTCCTATTGGTAGATAGGTTAGCCTGTTAGTGGTGAGGGAGTCACTGTGTTTTTAGATTTTTGAGGTTTAGAGCTTTAACGCACTCTCTGTTGATGGCTGCTTGAGGGCCCACAATAGTTTTGGTTATGATTGTTTATCCGCTCGTGGAGATTGTATTCTTTTTTAAAGGAGCTGTACCCCCTTTAAATTGCCCTTAATTCGTTTCATTGGGGCTTATTGGTTTCCTTGGAGAAGAATTAAGAGTGAACTTAGATTCGTTTCACAGGCAACCAGCTATCACCCAGCTCGATTGGCTTTTCACCTCTACTAACAAGTCGTCCCACTCTTTTGCAACAGAGACGGGTTCGCTCAAATTAGCTGCTCGTAAGTAGCTCGCTTGGGTTTCGGGGTGGCAAACTTAAATTCATTTTGCTTGGTTTTTCTTGCTAGACCATGATGCAAAAGGTACAAGGGCTGATCTTTGCTGTTTTTAGCTTGTTTTGTTCATTGTTATTTCATCTTTCCCTTACGGTACGTGATCTCTATCGCTCCAATGGTGTCTTTTCTATCGCCTATACTGGGACTAGTAAATGCTTTAGTTGTAGTTTGGGTAGTGGCTTTGTTATTCCTGGTCAGGTATATTGGGCTAGAATTTGGCATCAAGACGATCTGGTGTGAGCAGATATCTCTCAGGTGTAAGCTGAGTGCTTTAGTTAAGGCTACGTCTTGGTAGTCTAAGTGCACCTTCCGGTACACTTACCTTGTTACGACTTACCTCCTCTTTGGCTGAGTAACGTATTAGGTATGTGGGGTGATTGGTCGCTTTTGAGGAGGGTGACGGGCGGTATGTACGTGCCCCAGGGCCGGCTTAAAGAGGGCTCGATTCTCCCTCTTTACTGCTAAATCCTCCTTCTAGGGGCTATTTCAAGCCCCTTTGCCGTATGTTCTAGTTTAGAAAATGTAGCCCATTGCTTCCATCCCATAGGCTATACCTTGACCTGTCTTATTAGCGTAGTAGGGCTATTGCGTCCACTGTTGATCCTTCATGCCGGGTGGGCTGGCGACGGCGGTATATAGGCTGCTCTTGGCAAGGAATGGTTAGGTGTATCGTGGATCATCGATTACAGAACAGGCTCCTCTAGGTGGGTTTGGGACACCGCCAAGTCCTTAGAGTTTTAAGCGTTTGTGCTCGTAGTTCTCGGGCGGATGCTCCGGTAAGATCGAGCATCAAGATTTAGGGCCAGGCATAGTGGGGTATCTAATCCCAGTTTGGGCCCTGGCTTTCGTGGAGTTCAATCAATCGTTTGTCTAAGATCTTCTTTAAGTGGAGGCCTTATCGGCATCTTGGGCTTATGACAGCTCAGTTGCCTTTTAATCTTAGCTACTTGGATAGCATGTGACCACTCTTTACGCCGTTATAATGTTAATTTGGGTCTCCTGTATGACCGCGGTGGCTGGCACAGGATTTACCGACCCTAAAGTTGCTATGACTAAGTCAAGTTTACACTCATTGCTTAATATTAATTACTGCTGAGTACCCGTGGGGGTGTGGCAATTGCAAGGCGTCTTGGGCTACAGTCATAGTGTGCCTGATGCCCGCTCCCATCGACCTGGATTAGGGTGCCTGGGGCATCTACACTGGGCTGCGGATACTTGCATGTATATATCTAGCAACAACCAACAGTAAGGTTAGGACTAAGTCTTTTGTCTCTGGGTGCATGTGGCATCCGTCTTGACATCTTCAGTGTCATGCTTTATTTAAGCTACAGGGAC